CCTCTTTTTTTGGACCGAATAGACAAATCTTTTTTTTTTTTTTTTGATATTTCTGAACGGATGAAAAAAATTTTTAGAAATTGGATGTGGAAAAACACAGAATTCACAATTTCGAATTATACAGAGAAAAAGACAAAAGAAAGCGCGAAAAAAAAAGAGGAGGACAAAAAAGAAGAAGACAAAAGAAAGGAGAAAGTGCGTATACAAATAGCGGAAGCCTGGGATAGTATTTTACTTGCTCAAGTAATGAGAGGTTTTTTATTAGTAACCCAATCAATTCTTAGAAAATATATTATATTACCTTCATTGATAATAGCTAAAAATATCGTCCGTATACTATTATTTCAATTTCCGGAATGGTATGAAGACTTAAAGGATTGGAATAGAGAAATGCATGTTAAATGTACCTATAACGGCGTTCAATTATCAGAAAAAGAATTTCCAAAAAACTGGTTAACAGACGGCATTCAGATCAAGATCCTATTTCCTTTTCGTCTTAAACCTTGGCACAGATCTAAGTTACGAGCCCCTTATAACGATCCAATGAAAAAGCAAGGTCAAAAAAATGATTTTTGTTTTTTAACAATTTTTGGAATGGAAGCTGAACTACCTTTTGGTTCTCCCAGAAAAAAACTTTCATTTTTTGAACCGATTTTAAAAGAACTCAAAAAAAAAATTAAAAAATTGCAAAAGAAATGTTTTATAATTCTAGGAATTTTTAAAGAACAAACAAAATTGTTTCTAAATGTCTCAAAAAAACCAAAAAAATGGATCATTAAAAACATTCTGTTTATAAAAGAAATAATAAAAGAACTCTCAAAAATAAACCCAATTATATTATTTGGATTGAGAGAAATAGAAGTATATGAATTGAGTGAAATTAAAAAAGATTCAATAATCAGTAATCGGATGATTCAGGAATCGTCCATTCAAATTAGATCTCAGGATTGGACAAATTATTCATTAACAGAAAAAAAAATGCAAGATCTGACTGATAGAATAAACACAATCATAAATCAAATAGAAAAAATTACAAAAGACAAGAAAAAGGGATTTATAACTTCAGATAGAAATTTTAGTTCTAACAAAATAAGTTATGATGATAAAAGATTGGAATCACAAAAAAATATTTGGCAGATATTAAAAAGAAGAACTGCTCGATTAATCCGTAAATCCCATTATTTTATAATATTTTTCATTGAAAAGATATACATAGATATCTTTCTATCTATGATTAATATTCCTAGTATCAATACACAACTTTTTCTTGAATCAACAAAAAAAATTATTAATAAAAACATTAACAGTAATGAAGCAAATCAAGAAAGAATTAATAAAACAAATCAAAGTTTAATTAAATTTATTTCGATTATAAAAGAGTCACTTTCTAATACTAATATTAGTCTTAGTCAAAAAAATTCAAAGACTTTTTTTGACTTATCTTACTTTTCACAAGCATATGTATTTTACAAATTATCACAAACCCAACTTATTAAGTTAGAGAAATTGAAATCCGTATTTCAATATAATGGAACCCCCCTTTTTCTTAAGAATGAAATAAAGGATTTTTTTGTTGTAAGACAAGAACTATTTCATTCCGAATTAAGACCTAAGAATCTTCGCAATTCTGGAATGAATCAATGGACAAATTGGTTAAGGAGTCATTATCAATATCAATGTGATGTATCTCAAATTAAATGGTCTAGAGTAGTACCACAAAAATGGCGAAATATATTGAACTGTATAGCTCAAAATAAAGATTTATATAAAGATTTGTGTGATTTATATGAAAAAGATGAATTAATTCACTACGAAAAAAAAACAAAAATTGAAACAGATTTATTATTGAATCAAAAGGATAATTTTAAAAAACAATATAGATATGATCTTTTAGCATATAAATCTATAAATTCTGAAACTAAGAAGTACTCTTCAATTTATGGATCACCATTACAAGTAAAAACTAACCAAGATATTTTTTATAATTACAACACACATAAACAAAAATCATTTAATATGGTAGAAGATGATATTCGAGATATGGATAAAAATACGGATAGAAAATTTTTTGATTGGAGAATTCTCGATTTTTGTCTTAAAACGAAGGTCGATATTGAGGCCTGGATCAATATTGATACTGACACTAACAGTAATAAATATACTAAGACTAGGGTTAATAAGTATCAAATAATTGATAAAATCAATAATAAGGGTCTTTTTTATCTCACACTTCAGCAAGACCAAAAAATCAACCTATCCAATCAAAAACCCTTTTTGGATTGGATGGGAATGAATGAAGAAATACTAAGTCGTCCCATATCAAATCTGGAACTTTGGTTCTTGCCAGAATTTGTGAGACTTTATAATACGTATAAAATGAAACCGTGGGTTATACCAATTAAATTACTACTTTTTAATTCTAATATAAAAAAAAATGCTAGTGAAAACAAAAGCATCACTGGAAATAAAAAAAGAGATCCTTTTATATCAATATCGTCGAATGAAAAAAAATCTCTTGAATTAGAAAACCGAAATCAAGGAGAAAAAGAATCCACGGGCCAAGCAGATCTTAAATCAGCTCTTTCAAACCAAGAAAAAGATGTTGAAGAAGATTATACGGGATCGGACATGAAAAAACATAGAAATAAAAAGCAATACAAGATCAATACAAAAGCGGAGTTTGATTTCTTCCTAAAAAGGTATTTGTATTTTCAATTGAGATGGGATGATTCTTTAAATAAAAAAATAATCAATAACATCAACGTATATTGTCTCCTGCTTAGACTGATAAATCCAAGAGAAATTACTATATCCTCTATTCAAAGGGGCGAAATGAGTCTGGATATTTTGACGATTCAGAAAGATGTAACTCTTACAGAATTTATTAAAAGGGGATTTTTGATTATTGAACCAATTCGTCTAGCTATAAAAAATGATGGAAAATTTATTATGTATCAAACCCTCGGTATTTCATTAGTTCATAAAAGTAAACATCAAATAAATCAAAGATACCGAGAAAAAAAACATGTTGATAAGAATTCTGATGAAGTCATTACAAAACATCAAAAGATGACTGGAAATAGATATAAAAAAAATTATGATTTGTTTGTTCCTGAAAATATTTTATCGCCTAGACGTCGTAGAGAATTGCGAATTCTAATTTGTTTAAATTCTAAGAATAGACATAGAAAGGCATCTTTTTGTAATGGGAATGAGGTAAACAGTCAAGTTGTGGATAAAAGCAAAAAATATAAAAAAAAAATTATAAAATTAAAGCTATTTCTTTGGCCCAATTATCGATTAGAAGATTTAGCTTGTATGAATCGTTATTGGTTTAATACCAATAATGGCAGTTGTTTCAGTATGGTAAGGATACGTATGTATCCGCGATTGAAAATTCATTAATAGTACATTTTTCCTATATTTCCCATATCTGGTCTATGACGACAAAGAGATGCACGCATACATTGTCTTACATTCCATTCTGATACATGATACTAATTCAATGACATATCAATTAGATCTAGAATGAACAAAATTTTATTATTTTAGGTCTAAACTTTTATCTTTTGTGAGTGAAGAAACCAACCATACTTTTGTATCCCCTTTCAAATTCAATTTTAAAATGAAAATAGGATTGAGTAAGTTTTATTAAATTAAAAAAATTAGAAATTAATAACGAAATACAAATTTTTGTATATACCAAATAAAAATTAGGGGCATTATTATTACTGATCAATAAAGATATCTATCAATAAAAAATATCTTAAAATAAAAAGAGGGGGGGAGAGAAGATTTCAGTTTATGGTAAAAAATTCATTCATCTCAGTTATTTCACAAGAAGAAAAAGACGAAAACAGAGGATCTGTTGAATTTCAAATAGTTAGTTTCACCAATAGGATACGAAGACTTACTTCACATTTACAATTACACAAAAAAGACTATTTATCTCAGAGAGGTTTACGTAAAATTCTGGGAAAACGCCAACGATTACTGTCTTATTTGTCAAAGAAAAATAGAATATGTTATAAAGAATTAATTAATCGGTTGGATATTCGGGAGTCAAAAACTCGTTAATTTGATTTTTATAAAGGCATTTTGAATTATTTGATTTATTAGATCTTGAATTTTAATGAACTTTTTTTCGTTTTCAGCAATTCATGAAAGAATGAATCGAGGAAAAACCTATGAATATACCGGCTACAAGAAAAGACCTCATGATAGTCAATATGGGCCCCCACCACCCATCAATGCATGGTGTTCTTCGACTCATCATTACTCTAGATGGTGAAGATGTTATTGACTGTGAACCAATATTGGGTTATTTACACCGAGGAATGGAAAAAATTGCGGAAAATCGAACAATTATACAATATTTGCCTTATGTAACACGGTGGGATTATTTAGCTACTATGTTCACAGAAGCAATAACTGTAAACGGACCGGAACAGTTGGGAAATATTCAAGTACCTAAAAGAGCCAGCTATATCAGAATAATTATGTTGGAGTTGAGTCGTATAGCTTCTCATCTGTTATGGCTCGGTCCTTTTATGGCGGATATTGGTGCACAAACTCCCTTTTTCTATATTTTCAGAGAAAGAGAATTAGTATATGATCTATTCGAAGCTGCCACCGGTATGAGAATGATGCATAATTATTTTCGTATCGGAGGAGTAGCGGCCGATCTACCTCATGGCTGGATAGATAAATGTTTGGATTTCTGCGATTATTTTTTAACAAGAGTTGCTGAATATCAAAAACTTATTACACGAAATCCTATTTTTTTAGAACGAGTCGAGGGAGTAGGCATTATTGGTAGAGAGGAAGTAATAAATTGGGGTTTATCGGGACCAATGCTGCGAGCTTCCGGAATACAATGGGATCTTCGTAAAGTTGATCATTATGAATGTTACGACGAATTTGATTGGGAAGTACAGTGGCAAAAAGAAGGAGATTCATTGGCTCGTTATCTAGTCCGAATTGGTGAAATGATAGAATCCGTAAAAATTATTCAACAGGCCCTGGAAGGAATTCCAGGGGGACCCTATGAGAATTTAGAAATACGATACTTTGATAGAGAAAGGAATCCGGAATGGAATGATTTTGAATATCGATTTATTAGTAAAAAGCCGTCTCCTACATTTGAATTGCCGAAACAAGAACTTTATGTGAGAGTAGAAGCCCCAAAGGGAGAATTGGGAATTTTTCTCATAGGGGATCAGAGTGGTTTTCCTTGGAGATGGAAAATCCGCCCGCCGGGTTTTATCAATTTGCAAATTCTTCCGCGGTTAGTTAAAAGAATGAAATTGGCTGATATTATGACGATACTAGGTAGTATAGATATCATTATGGGAGAAGTTGATCGTTGAAATGATAATTGATACACCGGAAGTACAAGATATCGATTCTTTTTCTAGATTAGAATTTTTTAAAGAGGTTTATGGAATTCTATGGGTTCTTGTTCCTATTTTGACTCTTGTAGTGGGAATCACAATAGGCGTACTGGTAATTGTATGGTTAGAAAGAGAAATATCGGCAGGGATACAACAACGTATTGGACCTGAATACGCCGGCCCTTTGGGAGTTCTTCAAGCTCTAGCAGATGGGACAAAACTACTTTTCAAAGAAAATCTTTTTCCATCTAGGGGGGATACTCGTTTATTCAGTATCGGGCCATCCATAGCAGTCATATCAATTTTAGTAAGCTATTCAGTAGTTCCTTTTGGATATCACCTTGTTTTAGCGGATCTCAATATCGGTGTTTTTTTATGGATTGCCATTTCCAGTATTGCTCCAATTGGACTTCTTATGTCGGGATACGGGTCAAATAATAAATATTCCTTTTTAGGCGGTCTACGAGCTGCTGCTCAATCGATTAGTTATGAAATACCATTAACTTTATGTGTGTTATCAATATCTCTACGTGCGATTCGTTGATACATAGACAGAAACTTTTCTCTATTCCTTCCTTTCAAGGAAAGGGTTGGAATGGATTGAGTAGATATCTTAATTTTTTTTTATTCATTATTCGGGTTGATGAACTAAATCAAATAGTTATATGAGTGAAAGAAAACAGCTTATATATAAATTCGCAGTAAAAAGATTGATTCTCATTTTCTATGTATAAGAGTTAGAGAGTTAAGCGGAAATAAACATAAACAGAAGAGACCGTTTCCCCCAAGATTGGTTGATTAGTCATCCTGACTTGAAGCGGGTTCAAAAGATCAACCGTATTGAGTTTTCACTATCATTTTTATGTATTAGCATAACGGGGGATTGAGCAAAAACGAGTGGATGGTTAGAAACACGAACATATGTAAAGGATTAGTAATGGAGATTATGTAAATTCTCCAAAAGGACATTTTTACATAATATACAAACAAAGAATACTAATTGGGGCTTTAAGTTGGTAGAAATGATCAGGCAGTACTCCCCATGACACGATTCCAATCCAGAGTATACTCCTATCCACCGATTTAATAAATAACTATTCGAAACGAAATAATCCTTTACTTTATTTTGAAAGCCCTCTTTTTCTCAGAAATAGAAAGAAGAATAGGAACGAAAAAAAAAAAATAAAATAAAGATATACTTTATTTATTCTTTGTTACTTTTATTCTTTCCCATATACATATTAATAGATATATAATTTGTGTCATAATTCATTAATTAATATAGAATTTTTTTTTCGTACGTGAAACCAACGGGTTATTGATATTTTTACAAGAAGTATTTTATTGAACAGTTAAGTTATTACTGAACAAAGAAGAATTGAAATTATTATTGAAATTATTAAATTAAAGAAAGGATGAGATCAATTCAGAAGTACTTTTTTTATTTAATTTTTAATTAAAATAATTATAACAGACAGAATTCAATTGGTCTAATTTGGGACCGGCCGATAGTTATCCATCCTACAAACATATCAAGATTCAAAAAAGAATACTGACGCGGTCCCTATATTTATTTCTGGCCTTCAAGGAGCCGTATGAGGTGAAAATCTCATGTACGGTTCTGTAATAGCGATGGTAACAGTGATGGTATCACCGACTATAATTATCTAACAGTTCAAGTACAATTGATATTGTTGAGGCGCAATCAAAGTATGGTTTTTGGGGATGGAATTTGTGGCGTCAGCCTATAGGGTTTATCATTTTTATTATTTCTTCCCTAGCAGAATGTGAGAGATTACCTTTTGATTTACCAGAAGCAGAAGAAGAGTTAGTAGCAGGTTATCAAACCGAATACTCGGGTATAAAATTTGGGTTATTTTATGTTGCTTCCTATCTAAACCTATTGGTTTCTTCATTATTTGTAACAGTTCTTTACTTGGGAGGTTGGAATATATCTATTCCGGACATATATGTTTCTGAGCTTTTTGAAATAAATAAAACATGTGGAGTTTTTGGAGCGATAATTGGTATCTTTATTACATTAGCTAAAACTTATTTGTTCTTGTTCATTCCTATCACAACAAGATGGACTTTACCGAGGCTAAGAATGGACCAACTATTGAATCTTGGATGGAAATTTCTTTTACCTATTTCTCTCGGTAATCTATTATTAACAACTTCTTTCCAACTCTTTTCACTGTAAAGTAACATTCTATATTCACAACGTGTCTCAAACAAGAGAAATAAACAAACATAAAACTATTCATATATATATTAACGATATGTTCTCTATGGTAACTGGGTTCATGAATTATGGTCAACAAACAGTACGAGCTGCAAGGTACATTGGTCAAAGTTTCATGATTACTTTATCCCACGCAAATCGTTTACCCGTAACTATTCAATATCCTTATGAAAAATCAATCACCGCGGAGCGTTTCCGCGGTCGAATCCATTTTGAATTTGATAAATGTATTGCTTGTGAAGTATGCGTTCGTGTATGTCCTATAGATCTACCCGTTGTTGATTGGAAATTGGAAACTGATATTCGCAAGAAACGGCTGCTTAATTACAGTATTGATTTCGGAGTCTGTATATTTTGTGGTAATTGCGTTGAGTATTGTCCAACGAATTGTTTATCAATGACTGAAGAATATGAACTTTCTACTTATGATCGTCACGAATTGAATTATAATCAAATTGCTTTGGGTCGTTTACCAATGTCAGTAATTGACGATTATACAATTCGAACAATTTTGAATTCGCCTCAAATAAATAAGTAAATCTCTTATTAACGAATAATTTATAATTACTTTACTAATAACTAATATAGAAGGAATTTAGGTTTCTTTCGTGTTGTTTGGTCAATAACTACAAATACCAACTATTGATTGGTTGGTAAGAAACGCGTCTTAATTTGGATTGAAAATCCATTAATTAATATATCCATAATTTTTTTTTAAATATATCGTTTAGAATTAGAACGACTCTTTCAGATAAAGAATGAAATTAGTCCAATAATAGTACTCACATTTATTCATATCCCTTAGTATTTATTTACTTAGGATTAAATTAGGAATTGCTCAAAAATCATAAAAAAAAAAATTTTCTGGTCGGGTCTCAATAAGGTCATGAAAAACATTTCTATTTATTTATCTCTTATTTTACATATAATGGATTTGCCCGGACCAATACATGATTTTCTTTTAGTCTTTCTGGGATCGGTTCTTATACTAGGAGGTATGGGGGTGGTATTATTTACCAACCCCATTTATTCTGCCTTTTCATTGGGACTGGTTCTTGTTTGTATATCCTTATTCTATATTCTATTAAACTCTTATTTTGTAGCTGCTGCACAACTCCTTATTTACGTGGGAGCTATAAATGTTTTAATCGTATTTGCTGTGATGTTCATGAATGGTTCAGAATATTACAAAGATTTGAATCTTTGGACCATTGGGGATGTGGTTACTTTGCCAGTTTGTACAAGTATTTTTGTTTTACTCATGATTATTATTACGGATACGTCATGGTACGGAATTATTTGGACTACAAGATCAAACCAGATTATAGAGCAAGATTTGATAAGTAATAGTCAACAAATTGGAATTCATTTATCAACAGATTTTTTTCTTCCATTTGAATTCGTTTCGATAATTCTTTTAGCCGCTTTGATAGGTGCAATTGCCGTGGCGCGACAGTAAAAAATTTATAGAATTAGCAATGCACATTAAACTCTGTTCGGTTTTATTACATTACATTACATTTATTTCCCTTTAATTAAAGATTGTTTATGTCTAAAATAGAAATTATTCAATCTATTCTATTAACAATAGAAAATCTGCCTTTGTTCCGTACTTTTTTTTATTCTAGTCAATTGAATCTGTTGAATTGTTGTTCAGTTCATATTGAAATGAATCGAAATTGATAAGGAGTTGGTCAATGATGCTCGAACATGTACTTGTTTTGAGTGCCTACTTATTTTCTATCGGTATCTATGGATTGATCACGAGCCGGAATATGGTTAGAGCCCTTATGTGTCTTGAACTTATACTGAATGCGGTTAATATGAATTTCGTAACATTTTCTGATTTTTTTGATAGTCGCCAATTAAAAGGAAATATTTTCTCAATTTTTGTTATAGCTATTGCAGCCGCTGAAGCAGCTATTGGCCCGGCTATTGTTTCATCAATTTATCGTAACAGAAAATCAACTCGTATCAATCAATCGAATTTGTTGAATAAGTAGTATTAATCATATAAATTCTAATATTCATAAATTAGAATTACCATGACCATACATTACGTAATAATACATGTTTTCAAAAATGTAAGAAATTAAAGTATCTTGGCTCTATCGCATGAGTCAATCCAGAAGTAGATTGATTAGAAAAATTATGATAAATTATTGATTCATCTGGTGTCTAAATATATGATTCATTTACAAGTTTACTAGATCGAAACTTTCTGACATTCAAAAATTTATAGATCCAAATGTCACATTCAGTAAAGATTTATGATACGTGTATAGGGTGTACTCAATGCGTGCGCGCCTGCCCAACGGATGTATTAGAAATGATACCTTGGGACGGGTGTAAAGCTAAGCAAATTGCTTCTGCTCCAAGAACAGAGGACTGTGTCGGTTGTAAGAGATGTGAATCCGCCTGTCCGACAGATTTCTTGAGTGTTCGAGTTTATTTATGGCATGAAACAACTCGAAGTATGGGTCTGGCTTATTAATACGTTCCAGAAAACCCTACTTGAATACATTTGATTTTTTTACCTTTACCGACAAAAACCCGCGCTCAAAAACTATTTATTTTGAGCACGGGTTTTTCTGGTCCAAGTTTATCTTGTTTTTACCATGAATAATTTTCCTTGGTTAACGCTAGTTGTAGTTTTGCCAATATTCGCGGGTTCCTTAATTTTCTTTCTCCCTCATAGAGGAAATAAGATAATTAGGTGGTATACTATAGGTATATGCATAATGGAACTCCTTCTAACAACCTATGCATTCGGTTATCGTTTCCAATTGGATGATCCATTAATGCAACTGACAGAGGATTATAAATGGATCGATTTTTTTGATTTTTACTGGAGATTGGGAATAGATGGAATTTCTATAGGACCCATTTTACTGACAGGATTTATCACAACTTTAGCTACTTTAGCGGCTCGGCCGATTACTCGAGATTCCCGACTATTCCATTTTCTGATGTTAGCAATGTATAGCGGTCAAATAGGACCATTTTCTTCTCGAGACCTTTTACTTTTTTTCATCATGTGGGAGTTAGAATTAATTCCAGTTTATCTACTTCTATCCATGTGGGGGGGAAAGAAACGTTTGTATTCAGCTACAAAATTTATTTTGTACACTGCAGGAAGTTCCGTTTTTTTATTAATGGGAGTTTTGGGTATTGGTTTATATGGTTCCAATGAACCAACATTAAATTTTGAAACATCAGCTAATCAATCGTATCCTGTAGCACTGGAAATAATATTCTATATTGGATTTCTTATTGCTTTTGCTGTCAAATCACCGATCATACCCTTACATACATGGTTACCAGACACCCATGGAGAGGCACATTACAGTACTTGTATGCTTTTAGCCGGAATCTTATTAAAAATGGGAGCGTATGGATTGGTTCGGATCAATATGGAATTATTACCCCACGCCCATTCTATATTCTCTCCCTGGTTGATTATAGTAGGCACAATTCAAATAATCTATGCAGCTTCAACATCTCCCGGTCAGCGTAATTTAAAAAAAAGAATAGCCTACTCTTCTGTATCTCATATGGGTTTCATAATTATAGGAATTGGTTCTATAAGCGATACAGGACTCAACGGAGCCATTTTACAAATAATCTCTCACGGATTTATTGGCGCTGCGCTTTTTTTCTTGGCCGGAACGAGTTATGATAGAATACGTCTTGTTTATCTCGACGAAATGGGCGGAATGGCTATCGCAATTCCAAAAATATTCACGACTTTCAGTATCTTATCAATGGCTTCTCTTGCATTACCGGGCATGAGCGGTTTTGTTGCCGAATTGTTAGTTTTTTTTGGAATACTTACTAGTCAAAAATATCTTTTAATGACAAAAATATTAATTACTTTTGTAATGGCAATTGGAATGATATTAACTCCTATTTATTCATTATCTATGTTACGCCAGATGTTCTATGGATACAAGCTTTTTAATGCCCCAAACTCTTATTTTTTTGATTCTGGACCGCGAGAATTATTTGTTTCGATCTCTATCCTTTTACCTGTAATAGGTATTGGTGTTTATCCCGATTTCGTTTTATCATTATCAGTTGACAAGGTCGAAGCTATTATATCCAATTATTTTTTTCGATAGTTTTTGTGAGTAAACCAAAAAATGAAACTGAAATCCCATGATTTTAAAAATGGTTGATTGTACAATAAAAAAATGAGTCTTTTATATTCTTTTAAGTAAAATATTTTATATTCTTTTAAGTAAAATAAATAAATTGGAATTCTATTATAACTAGATATCTTTTGAATTTGTGAGAACCATTTGAATCAAGTAATGGAAATGATTCAAATGGTTCTTGATTGTTTACATGAAGTTTTCGTATATATACCTGTATGCCGTCCTATGTTTATATTCGTCAAGTCTTTTATTCAATTAGATGTTAATGTAAATGAACCATAACTATGCAACCCTATTCCTAATAGATTAACCCCAAAATAGCATATCCAAATTATAAGAAAGCCCATTGAGGCCACAATTGCAGAATTTACACTTTCAAAATTTTTATTTGTTCGAATATGTAAATAAATAGCGAATATGGTCCAAGTAATAAATGCCCAAGTCTCCTTTGGATCCCAATTCCAATATGATCCCCATGCTTCATTAGCCCATACTGCTCCCGAAAGAATACCTACGGTTAAAAGGATAAACCCTAGACTAATAATACGATAACTCCAACGATCCAATTGTTGAATCAATTGATACCTGTAATAATTTTGAGACGAAATAAAAGAAGTGTTTCGTAAGACATTGTTTCTTTCGTTCACGTATTGAATCTCACTAAAGTAAACTGACTCATTTTCTAAATTATTGCTTTTACTAAAAATCCTTATGAATTTTCGAAATGTAATGACTAGAAGAGCTAGTGATAATAATGATCCACACAAAAGAGCTGCATAGCTCAATACCATCATACTTACGTGCATCATTAACCAATGGGATTGGAGAGCGGGTACTAATATCGCGGATTGATGCATTTCAGTTAAAAGACCCGAAGTAGCAAAACCTTGAGTAAAAATAGCACTTGGCGCGGTTATTGCGCTTAAATGGTTTTTATGTTTTTTAAAATACGGAATAATATGAATAATGGAAAAACTCCACGAAAGAAAAATTAATGATTCATATAAATCACTTAATGGTAAATGCCTCAAATACATCCAACGAGTAACTAATAATCCTGTTATGCAGAAAAAAGTAGCTATCATCCCCTTTTCTGACGAATCATCTAGTCCTACGATTTCATCGACTAATAAAATTATCAAATGAATTGTAATTACAATTGAAACGATCGAAAAGGATATATGAGTTAATATATGCTCTAAAGTTGAAAATATCATAAAAATTATTAAATTAATAAGGGCGTCCCTCAATTATAGGAATTGAAATCTGGAATTGGAATTGAATTCATTATAGGACTTACTCTTTTAGAAGATGCCATGCCGCCACTCGGACTCGAACCGAGATGCTCTAGCACTGCTTCCTAAGAGCAGCGTGTCTACCGATTTCACCATAGCGGCTTATTCGAAATCATAATAACCTATTTTTATTCAATCGTCGAGCTTGAAGGAGTTAATTCAATCCAATATTTTTTTTTAGGAAACCATTCAAATTGATGAATAAAAACTTGTTTAAAAATTAGGGATTAAAACGTTTTCGTTAACGTTAATAATATTGATTTTTCTTATTATTATCTTTTTATTTAGTTATTTAATTTAGTATTTTTTTATTTAGTTATTTAGTATTTTAGGATGTCAATTTTATTTAACTGAACTAACAATGTATTTTTTCGTAGACTATTACTTTATGCTCTCCTAAAACTAAAATGTAACAGTTGTAACTATATAATTTTTACTTCAATCCCTGGATATAAGTAAAAAAAAAGTTCTGCCTCGTTTGCATTTTTTAATGATTAATTTCTTTTATCATTTATTTTATTAATCTAAAATAAAAAATGCATTTTATCGATTAATAAAAAAATAGAATTTTTATATAACACAATTTCAGCGATACACTCAAAAGATTTATGTAAATATTTGCATAGTTAGGTTGCGTTAGGATTTTTTGTTGTGTAGAGAATTTGCGTTAAGATTTAGCAAACCCATTAAGTTAGGTATTTGGGATGGTCGTATCAATCATATAAAAAAATTTCGTATAGAAATTGTACCGTACTTCAAAATATTTTCTAAATTTTTTAATTAATATATATATATTATATCTTGATCGATCTTCCAATCGAAACATAGGATCTAAAATAGATCACTCAAAATTGGCGCATTCGTCATATAACTACCTAAAAATGGAAACGGGGCTTTTATTAATATTAATTTAATTGGGTTTAAGGAATTTATATAGTGATAATAATTTCTAAAACCCAAAAAAATGGTTTAAAAGATTATAAAAAACATTTTAAACTTAATCAATTAGTTTCAACGACCTCTTCTTTATAATATAAAATCAAAAATATAACTAAAAAAAATTCTTTTTATTATTGAGTAAGGGCGATGGGGAAAGTGATAATCCCCATCCGGAAAATGATAAAACATACTAAAATGAAAGGCGAAACCTTGCGCTTGCGTTTACCCTTTTTTCAAACAAAAAAGTACCATTCATTTTTAGAATTCAGTAGACAACAGAATTCTTATCTATATCAGAAACGAAAGAAAAATTTGGCTTCAAATTAAAGTAAAACAAATTCAATTTTATATTCGTTTTAAATTAAAACATTATGAGACTAATTCTTTTTTATTTATTTTATTTTTAATGTATATTGTTTATATTGTAATTTATCTTATATATTAATATTTATTTTATCTTATATTTATATATTAATATTTATTCTTTTACTATACTATTATGATTTTTACTATACTATTATGATGTTAATCTTTTACTATACTATTATGATGTTAATATTAATTATAATTGATAAATATTATTTATCATTTTTATAACTTATAAATCTTATAAATAAACTATAAACAAAATTATATTACTTTATTAGTTATTAGAACGATTCAGATTATTTATTTGTTACACAGATTATTTATTTGTTACACAGATTATTTATTTGTTACACAAAAAAAACTTTTAGAACTCCCGGTAGAAAGAGATTTCGCTAACGAAAAAGCTTTCAATGCTGCCCTATATCCCTTCCTTTTCCAAATATTTTTACGAATACGTTTTTTTGAAATAGAGGTGCGCTTTTTTGGAACTGCCATTAAAAAGTTATAATAGGTTTTTCGGTTGGATGTGAAAGACATCTATTGTTCAAAATCAATTGTTCTTTACTATTCTCTATCTATTTTTTCTCTAAATTAGACTCCAAAAAAAAAGGGGGGGTTAAAAATCACATAAAATATTAATAAGAACGATAAGGTACACTATGCCAAATAGATTGAAGTTGATAAAATAAAAAAAAAAATAAATAAAAAAAGAAAGATTGTCCGTTTCGTTTTCTTTCTATTTTCGTCGTGTTACATTTATACATGTAATAAAAAAATCTAAAAGTTTAATAACCCAACCCTTCTCCCGCTTAATTAAAAAAAAAAAAACTTTAATAATTTTTGCTTTTCTATTATATTAATTAATATATTAATTAATTTAATATTAATTTAATTGTTCAAGCTCGAAGAAAGAGTCCACAAAATTTTAATTATCAAATGAGACTAGTAGTTAATCTGTTAAAGGATACAAAATACATAATTTAAAGGCATTTTATTTGCCCCCTTTTTTTTTCCGTAAAATTAAAGTGTTGGATATCATAGCATTTCCTACAAATAGCTTTTATTGTAATGGAAGACAAACAATGAGTTACAAAACAAATTGGTTAATGATTCTAAATAACCGAATTACAATAAATAGTTTTAGTTATGGGCTTTATGATTCATATCAAATACTGTTTTTGGTATAATTATTTATCCTTGTTCTATAGATATAAAAAAATTATTGTAATACGTAATAATTAAAATGAAAATTCTAATTTTCATTTTTTATCTTCATAAAATTTTATTTAAAAATTTGAATTTAATATTAACAATTCAGTATTAATAAAATGAAATACGTATTTATTTTTCACTAGTGACTTATTTATATCATTTGACCAATTATAACCTCTTGATTTTAAATATTTGAAGTAGTTTGGAAAGATTCAGAATAATTAAGGCTAGAAAATTCTATTTAAGTTTTATTTTATATATCTTAATTTTTTTTTATTAACCGACCCCTTTCAAAAGAAAAGAAATAAGAACCGGTGACTCAGAAACAATTAATTAAGATAAATTTTTTTTTTTTTTTTTTTTTATGGAATATACATATCAATATTCATGGATTATACCTTTCATTCCACTTCCAGTTCCTATCTTAATTGGAACAGGACTTCTACTTTTTCCAACGGCAACAAAAAATCTTCGCCGTATGTGGGCTTTTCCTAGTGTTTTATTATTAAGTATAGTTATGGTTTTTTCAGCCCTTTTTTCTATTCAGCAAATAAATAATAATTCTGTCTATCAATATGTATGGTCTTGGACCATCAATAATGATTTTTCTTTAGAATTTGGCTGCTTGGTTGATCCACTTACTTCTATTATGTCGATATTAATCACTACTGTTGGAATTATGGTTCTTATTTATAGTGACAATTATATGTCTCATGATCAGGGATATTTGAGATTTTTTGCTTATATGAGTTTTTCCAATACTTCAATGTTGGGATTAGTTACTAGTTCTAATTTGATACAAATTTATATTTTTTGGGAATTAGTTGGAGTGTGTTCTTATCTATTAATAGGTTTTTGGTTCACACGACCCAGTGCCGCGAATGCTTGTCAAAAAGCGTTTGTAACTAATCGTGTCGGGGATTTTGGTTTATTATTAGGAATTTTGGGTTTTTATTGGATAACAGGTAGTTTCGAATTTCGGGATTTGTTTGAAATATTCAATAACTTGGTTTCTAATAATGAAGTTAATTTTTTATTTGTTACTTTATGCGCCTCCCTATTATTTGCCGGCGCTGTTGCTAAATCCGCCCAATTTCCACTTCATGTATGGTTACCTGATGCCATGGAAGGGCCTACCCCCATTTCGGCTCTTATACATGCCGCTACTATGGTAGCAGCAGGAATTTTTCTTGTAGCTCGGCTTCTTCCTCTTTTCATAGTTATACCTTACATTCTAAATCTAATAGCTTTGATAGGTATAATAACATTATTTTTAGGAGCCACTTTAGCTCTTGCTCAAAAAGATATTAAGAAAAGCTTAGCTTATTCTACAATGTCTCAATTGGGTTATATGATGTTAGCTCTAGGTATGGGGTCTTATCGAGCTGCTTTATTTCATTTGATTACTCATGCTTATTCGAAGGCATTGTTGTTCTTAGGATCTGGATCAATTATTCATGCGATGGAAGCTATTGTTGGATATTCTCCAGATAAAAGTCAGAATATGGTTCTTATGGGCGGTTTAAGAAAACATGTACCAATTACAAAAACTGCTTTTTTATTGGGTACACTTTCTCTTTCTGGTATTCCACCCCTTGCTTGTTTTTGGTCCAAAGATGAAATTCTTAATGATAGTTGGTTGTATTCACCTATTTTTGCAATAATAGCTTGGTCCACAGCAGGATTAACTGCATTTTATATGTTTCGGATCTATTTACTTGCTTTTGAAGGACATTTAAACGTTTATTTTCAAACTTACAGTGGCAAAAAAAGCAGTTCGTTCTATTCAATGTCTCTATGGGGTAAAGATAAAGAAGGACCCGAAATTATTAAAAAAAAATTGCGTTTATTATATTTATTAACGACGAAAAACAATGAAAAAACTTATTT